GTCCCCTCCTACGGATCAGTCGACATTTTTCACAAATTTTACGAACGGAGGCCCTTATTTTCATATTTGTCATTCCTTACCTTAATTCCGAATCTACTCCTTGGAAGAAAATAAGTCTCTTGAAATTTGGAACCTCGAATTGTATCCCCACGAAAGGAATGTTGAAAAAAAAAAGCCACCTAATCGTTCGAATCTTTGTTGCGGAGTCTATAAATTATACGGCCCCTGGTTGAATCATAACGACTTACTTCAATTTTTACTCTATCCCCTGGTAGTATCCGTATAAAACTGCGTCGGATCTTTCCTGAAACATAACCTAGAATCAGATCTTCATTATCTAAACGAACCCGGAACATACCATTTGGAAGTGATTCAGTAATTAAACCTTCATGAATCCATTTTTGTTCTTTCATTCCAGGTAACCCCCTTGAAATATCAACTAATGGAGGAGGCGTGATATTAGACAACCCGTCCTTCCTCTTTTTTTTTTTTCACAAAACACAAAATAGGAAGTTACGGATGCAATTCAGATACCAAAAAGATCACCATATATAACACAAAATTTCTCCCCCGATTCCTTCTAGTCGAGCTTCTCGGTCTGTCATTATACCTCGAGAAGTAGAAAGAATTACAATCCCCATTCCTCCTAAAATCCTAGGAATTCGTTGATAGTTGGAATAGATTCGTAGACCGGGTCGGCTGATACGTTTTAAAATAGTTCTATATGGTCCTTTCCTATTCCTTCTATGTCGGAGAGTTGAAACCAAGAAATATTTGTTGCTTTCTCGATGTTTTCTCACGTTTTCGATAAAGCCTTCTCGTAGAAGTATTTTAACAATGGTTTCGGTGATATTAGTAGATGCTATTCGAACCGTTACTTTTTTATCCATGTCAGCATTTCGTATAGAAGTTATTATGTCGGCAATAGTGTCTCTACTCATGACGAACTATAATTATTGGTGCTCCGAATTTTGATATAATCAACATGCTCCTTTTTTTTCTTTATGAATTATTAAAGGTATATGCGTGAGACACAATCCACTAATTACTTCAATCTATTTCATTTCAGATACTCTACTATAATCATGGTCTCATCTATTAGTATTTATAATACCTCAGGAGCTAATGAGACTATTTTAGTAAAATTCAACTGTCTCAATTCCCGAGCGATCGCACCAAAAACTCGAGTTCCTTTTGGATTTCCTTCTTGATCAATGACAACTGCTGCATTGTCATCATATTGTATTATCATACCGTTGTCGCGTTTGAGTTCTTTACATGTACGTACAATTACAGCTCTGATCACTTCTGATCTTTGTAGAGGCATATTGGGCACTGCTTCTTTGATTACAGCAACAATAACGTCACCAATATGAGCATATCGTCGATTACTAGCTCCTATGATTCGAATACACATTAATTCTCTAGCCCCGCTGTTGTCCGCTACATTTAAATGGGTCTGAGGTTGAATCATATCATTTTTTTTTTTATCTTTTCTTTCAATGCAAAGGGCGAAGAAAAAAAAACAAGAAATATTGTTTGTCGAAAAATAAATAAACCTGCGTTTGTTTTTTTCAGTACAAAGACCCCTTTTCCTTTGGTTCCACATCCCTATCCCGCAATAACGAATTGAGTTCGTATAGGCATTTTGGACGCAGCTATTGAAATAGCTTCTCTGGCTACATTTTCGGATACTCCACCCATTTCATAAAGTATTCGACCCGGTTTAACGACGGATACCCAATATTCGGGAGATCCTTTCCCCGAACCCATACGTGTTTCCGTAGGTCTTACTGTAACAGGTTTGTCTGGAAATATGCGTACCCAGATTTTTCCCCCACGACGCGCATATCGTGTCATTGCTCGTCGCCCTGCTTCTATTTGTCTAGATGTGATCCAAGCGGGTTCAAGTGCCTGAAGAGCGTATCTACCGAAACAAATACGATTGCCTCGATAAGATATTCCCCTCATTCTTCCTCTATGTTGTTTACGGAATCTGGTTCTTTTGGGGTTATAGTTGATGGTTGTTTCTCAATGCCATCTCTACTTCAGAACCGGACATGAGACTTTCTTCTCATCCAGCTCCTCGCGAATGAAACGATTCAATAATATTAGAGATATACATGTGTTTAATGAATAATACCTAGAATCGTGGGAGTTTTTGAGATCTAATCTGTCGCGTGGGAATTGTATACCTTGTTTGTATTGTATATACAACTAGACGTATATTTCTATTATAATAATATTATAATTATAACGTCTTTTAGAATGATAGAATTCATTTTCATTTTTACTTTTGTTGAATCGCCCAAAACTTAGCAATCCACTAAGGCTTTCGCGGGCGAATATTTACCCTTTCAATATCTGTTTCATTCGTAGGGGCATTCTATGACCTCTCAGAAGAAATGAATTGGTTCTTGGTTCGTTCCGCCATCCCACCCAATGAATCATTAGGATTCGTTTTCAATAGAATCTTCTGCAGTCACAGGTTTCGTCGTTC